AAAGAAACTTGCAACACCAACACCATTGGTAATTCCGTCAATTACTCGTCTATCCAAAAAATGAGTTACTTCAGCTAATCCTCTTATACCTTTAATTATGCATGTTGCATAAAAAACATCTATGTAACCACGATTATATGACCAATTGTATATCACATTTATTATTCGGTCCAAGAAGATTCTCTTAGAACCTATTTTTTTTAAAAATGAATTGATTAAGTACAAATTCTGAAAAGATGAATAAACAGAACCATATAAAAGAAACGCTATGAATATTCCAAAACAGGCTATACTGACTGAATAAGTTGCATTTGTCACAAATTCATACCAATCCACAGAATAGTTCGAATTTGGATGTAAAAGATTTATTGACGGAGTTAACCATTTCGATAATATATCAAAATCCATTACTTCTTGATCGAAAGGAATTCCTATGGATCCAACAAACAAAGTAAATAGGACCAATACAAGTAGAGACAATAGCATAGTATTGTCCGATTCATGGGGATACGTTGAAGTGTCTTTCTTTTCAAAAGAAATTCTAAAGGATCGTATCAGATTTCTTACATTGCCATCCGTTTTGTATATCTTCGTTTTCGAAAAAAAGAAAACCTTTTCATTATTATTCATTGTTGATAAAAACAAATTTCTGTTAACTAGTTTGGTTCCTTCTTTCCCCCATATAGATATTAAATAGAACGAGCTATTTTTAGTAACACTGTAATTTTGAAAAAGGGCGCGTAAATGACCATCAAAAGTAAGTAAATACATCCGAAACATATAAAATGCCGTTAACCCTGCTGTGAAACAAGCTATTATCGCGAAAATCGGTGAATACAACCAACTATCATTAAGAATTTCATCTTTAGACCAAAAACAAGCAAGAGGTGGAATTCCACAAAGAGAAAGTGTACCTAATAAAAAAGTCGTTTTTGTAATTGGCACATATTTTGTTAAACCACCCATAAGAACCATGTTCTGACTTTTATCTGGCGAATATCCAACAATGGGTTCCATTGAATGAATAATTGATCCGGATCCTAAAAACAATAATGCTTTCGAATAGGCATGAGTGATCAAATGGAATAAAGCAGCTCGATAAGAGCCTATCCCTGGGGCTAACATAATATAACCCAATTGAGACATTGTAGAATAGGCTAAACTTTTCTTAATGTCTCTTTGAGCAAGGGCTAAAGTAGCCCCTAATAGTACTGTAATTGCACCTATCAAAGAAATGAGATTCATTATGTAAGGTATGACTGTAAAAAGCGGAAGAAGCCGAGCGACAAGAAAAATTCCCGCTGCTACCATAGTAGCAGCATGTATAAGAGCCGAAATAGGAGTAGGCCCTTCCATGGCATCAGGTAACCATACATGAAGGGGAAATTGTGCGGATTTAGCAACTGCACCGACGAATAATAGGGAAGCACACAGAGTAGCAAATAAAGAATTGACCCCATTATTATGGATCAACTTATTGAAGATTTCGAACAAATCCCGAAATTCGAAACTCCCTGTTATCCAATAAAAACCTAAGATTCCTAATAATAACCCAAAATCCCCTACACGATTAGTTACAAACGCTTTTTGACAAGCATTTGCTGCAGTGGGTCGTGTGAACCAAAAACCTATTAATAAATACGAGCACATTCCCACTAGTTCCCAAAAAATATAAATTTGTATCAAATTGGAACTAGTAACTAATCCCAACATGGAAGTATTGGAAAAACTCATATAAGCAAAAAATCTCAAATATCCTTGATCATGAGCCATATAATTGTCACTATAAATAAGAACCATGATTCCAACAGTAGTGATTAGTATTGACATAATAGAAGTAAGTGGGTCGATCAAGTGGCCGAACTCTAAAGAAAAATCATTATTGATGGTCCAAGACCATAGATGTTGATAGATAGAACTGCCATTTATCTGTTGAATAGACAAATCGGATGAAAAAACCATAACTATACTTAGCAATGAAACACTAGGAAAAGTCCACATACGACGAAGATTTTTTGTTGCGGTCGGAACAAACAGAAGTCCCAATCCTATTGACATAGTAACTGGAAGTGGAGCAAAAGGTATGATCCATGCATATGGATATGTATGTTCCATAAGAAAATCAAACTTTCTTTTTTTTTTTATTCTTATTAATTGTTTCCGATTCACCAGACCTTATCTCTTTTGGAAGGAGCAATAATCAAATAAATAAAATAAAGATATAAAATCAAATATGATTTTGAATTCTTAATTATTCTGATTCTTTCCAAAATATTTAAAAAACAAAAAAGAAATTCAAATCAAGAAGTTCCATTTCTTCAAATGACCAACTTACTAGTTACAAGTGACTACCTAGTTATTAACGTTAACGAAGATATTTATTAAGATAAAAAATATAAGATTTTAAAGCATTCCACTCAGATATTACGGTGATTTCTATCCATATGTATATCAATATAGTAAGGAAAAAGAATGATACCAAAAATCAAGTACTCGATTCTGATATGTATCATAGGATCCGTCATTAACTCGACCCCATAAAATAAGACCTAGTTTTTTTTTTTATTTCGTTTATTCGGAGTCATTAACTAATTCATTGTGGAACTGATTGATTGGCTTCTAGTCCAATAAAACAAACTCATCCTTATGGAAAATCCTCTAATACTTGTCACTTCGCATAGAACTAAAATAAGAAATTACTAAAATTTCCCTTATCAAGTAATGTATTGTTTAACGGATTAACTACTTCATTTAAGCTATTCATTTAAATTATGGGGACTCTATCTCGGAGCTTGATCAATTAATAGAAAAGGTGACATTCATTATTGTTTTATTAAACTAGGTAAGGGTTCTTAAACTTTTCGATTTATTAAAGGTAAGATGACAAACAATAGAATATATAAAGAGACTGAGATATGAATTGAAATCTTTTTGATTCTTATCGATAGCAACCGATTCAATTTCCACGGTAGTAGATCCCGCTCATAGACATACATAGATTGAATGAAGATATGAAGCTACCAATCAGTACAAATTTTTCTTCGGACATTGTATGTAATATTGTATGTAATAGAGATGTTAAAAAAAAAAACTCCTTTGAAAATCACATCGTTCTTTCTTTTTCCTTCTATTTTCTTTTTTTTATCCCTAGTGATACCATATGCGATGCTTACGTATCTATATTTTTATATATTATGAAGTAAGTATTAACTATGGAATAAATATAGATAATGAATAGAAAGAACGATCCATTTTGAACAATAAATGTCTTTCACATCCAACTATAAAAATGAGTGATCCTTTTTTTTTTTTTGAAATGGCGGTTCCAAAGAAACGTACTTCTCTTTCAAAAAAGCGTATTCGTAAAAATATTTGGAAAGGAAAGGGATGTCAGGCCGCGGCAAAAGCCTTATCTTTAGCTAAATCGATTTCTACTGGACATTCAAAAAGTTTTTTTGTGCGACAAAAATAAAGCCTTAGAATGATCTGAATCGACATGACTCGATGAATTGGATGATTTATAAGATGAAGAATTCACATTAACTAAAGTTTTGAACTTATCAATATGAAATAGAACTAGCTGTTGTGGTATGTAGAATAAGAATTATTCTGTATACTAGGTTCTAAAAAGAATTTCTTTTTTGTTTGAAAAAAAAAAAAGAAAGAAGTAGTTAGACACAAAATACAAGGTTTCACTTTTCATTATAGTTTTATAGTTATAGTAGATTTTTATAATTTGCGAGATGGGGATTGTAACTTTCCCCATCGATTCGCTTTTCACTCACAATAACAAAACTCTTATTTCTTTTTTTTTTTTTTAGGAAGGGGTTTATTGGATTATGTATCTCCAATAGTTATACATCATTAAGATTTTTGGAAGATCTGAAACAAGTATGAACGAAGTTCGAACCCCGTTTTTTTTTGTTCCATAGCAGCGCAGAGATAAGATCTATAGTAAAAATCAATGGATCATTGAAACTAATTGATTAAATGAAAACCTTGCTTTGTAGCTCTCTGAATCACTACATATCTACATAGACTCCCTCTTGTGTCGAATGGATCAACAAAAAAACAAACTAATAAAACTGCCAGATCCCCTGGAGATCCATATTTATGTACAAAGAATGAGTCAATCTTACCTAATCCAACCAAAATAGATCCTATCCTATGTTTGGGCTGGAGGATCGATCAATCGATATATCTAGATCTAATATCTAAATAGATTTTATCTATTTAAAGAGATCTTATAAGTTAAAATTAGATTTTCTAAGGTTTCTAAGTAAAGTATAGAATTCTGATAAAGATCAAAACTCTTTTGTTAAATGATTGATATGCCTGGCCCAATACCTAATTGGTTTGGTAAAACCTCACACGAATTATGTTATGTAGACAATGAGGATCCCAATCATTACTACAGTTTTGATATCAAACTATCAAAATATTTATAGAAATTCCTTGGATGTAGTAATGAGGTTGTGATACATAAAAAATATTGTTTTCTTTTGTTTATTGAAAATGAATCTTTTTTATTTCGGATCTACGAAATCAAATAAATGAGAAATGAATCAAAATGAGAAAAAAAAATTCTTGGTTCTATACCTCGACTGAGGGCATAACCGTCTAGTTCCAACTGTTCCAGAAGAACTTAGAATACGGGAAAGCCCGCTGTTAAAAATGACACTCTACCACGAGACTAAGGATTATGGAACGTTTAAATATTTATTTGAATGGGTCTTTATTCATGGATTCAAACGTTTCCTAAAATAGATTGCATTAAATCCTTCAATCTCGACGATTGAACATCATATAGGCTATGATTATTTCAATCAAGCCGCCATGGTGAAATTGGTAGACACGCTGCTCTTAGGAAGCAGTGCTAGAGCATCTCGGTTCGAGTCCGAGTGGCGGCATCCTCTAAAAAAGGCACAACAATAGATCCTATAATGAATTCAATTACGGATTTCTATTTCGTAATTTGGGATACCCTCCTTAAAAAAAAACAATTTTTTTTTTATGATATTTGCGACTTTAGAACATATATTAACTCACATCTCTTTTTCTATCATTTCAATTGTGATTACGATTCATTTAATGACCTTATTAGTCCATGAAACTGTAGGACTATTTGATTCGTCAGAAAAGGGCATGATGGCTACTTTTTTCTGTATAACAGGATTATTAGTTACTCGTTGGATTTATTCGAGACATTTCCCGTTAAGTGATTTATATGAATCTTTAATGTTCCTTTCGTGGGGTTTCGCCATTATTCATAGGGTTCCTAAAATAGGGAACCAGAAAAATTTTTTAAGCGAAATAACCGCGCCAAGTGCCATTTTTACTCAAGGATTTGCCACTTCGGGTCTTTCAACTGAAATGCATCAATCTGCAATATTAGTACCTGCTCTACAATCCCAGTGGTTAATGATGCACGTAAGTATGATGTTATTGAGCTATGCAGCTCTTTTATGTGGATCGTTATTATCAGTAGCTCTTTTAGTCATTACATTTCGAAAAAATCGAGGTATTCCTGGTAAAAGCAATCATTTATTAATTGGGTTATTTTCCTTTGTGAATGAAAAAAGAAGTGTTTTACAAAAAACTTCTTTTCTTTTGTTTATGAATTATCACAGGTATCAATTGACTCAGCAATTAGATCATTGTAGTTATCGTGTCATTAGTCTAGGGTTTACTTTTTCAACCATAGGTATTCTTTCGGGAGCAGTATGGGCTAATGAAGCATGGGGGTCTTATTGGAATTGGGACCCCAAGGAAACTTGGGCATTTATTACTTGGACCATATTCGCGATTTATTTACATAGTAGAACAAATCAGAACTTTCAGGGTGTGGATTCGGCAATTGTGGCTTCGATCGGATTTCTTATAATTTGGATATGCTATTTTGGAGTCAATCTATTAGGAATAGGACTACATAGTTATGGTTCATTCACATTAACATCTAATTGAAGAAAAGGCCTGAAGAATACATAGGAACATCGTCCCGTATATAAAGAAAGTTTGTGCAAGTTTTTGAGAACCATTTGAATCAAGTAGTGATTCAAATGGTTCTCAAAAACTCCAGATATATCTGATTCCAATTCACTTCATTCTTTTTTCTTTCATTGCATTGTACAGTGAACGATTTTTAAAATCACAGGATTCTTTGACTTTATGTCTTGTCTTATTGATGAAAACTATTTATGAAAATAATTAGATAGAATAGCTTCTATCCTGTCAATTGATAGCGAGAGAACGAAATCAGGATAAATACCAATACCTATTACGGGTAGAAGGATACAGACCGAAACAAATAGTTCTCGTGGTCCAGAATCCACAAAATAAGGGTTTGGAATGTTGAATAGCTTGTATCCATAGAACATACGGCGTACCATAGATAATGAATAAATAGGAGTTAATATCATTCCAATTGCCATTACAAAAGTAATTAGTATTTTTGGTATTAAAAGATATTCTGGACTGGTAATTATTCCAAAAAATACTACCAATTCTGCAACAAAACCACTCATTCCTGGCAATGCAAGAGAAGCCATTGAGAAGCTACTGAACGTGGTAAATATTTTTGGCATTGGGATAGCTATTCCTCCCATTTCGTCGAGATAAACAAGACATATTCTATCGTAACTCGTTCCCGCCAAGAAAAAAAGCGCAGCACCAATAAATCCATGAGAGATTATTTGTAAAACGGCTCCATTGATTCCCGTATCGGTTATGGAACCGATTCCTATAAGTGTGAAACCCATATGAGATACGGAGGAATAGGCTATTCTCTTTTTTAAATTGCGTTGACCGAAAGAAGTTGAAGCTGCATAGATTATTTGAATCGCTCCTACTATCATCAACCAGGGAGAAAATATAGAATGAGCATGGGGTAATAATTCCATATTGATCCGAATCAATCCATATGCTCCCATTTTTAATAAGATTCCCGCTAGAAGCATACATGTACTGTAATGCGCTTCTCCGTGGGTATCTGGTAACCATGTATGCAGGGGTATAATCGGCGATTTGGCAGCATAAGCAATAAGGAAGCCAAAATAGAATATTATTTCCAACCCCAAAGGATAGGATTGATTAGCTAATGTTTCAAAACTTAATGTTGGTTCATTGGAGCCATATAAACCCATACCCGGAACTCCCATTAAGAGAAAAATAGAACCCCCTGCTGTGTACAAAATAAACTTTGTAGCTGAGTACAGACGTTTCTTCCCTCCCCATATGGATAGAAGTAGATAAACAGGAATTAATTCTAACTCCCACATGAGGAAAAAAAGTAAAAGGTCTCGAGAAGAAAATGATCCTATTTGACCACTGTACATTGCTAACATCAGGAAATGGAACAATCGCGAATCTCTAGTAACTGGCCGAGCCGCTAAAGTAGCTAAAGTAGTGATGAATCCCGTCAGTAAAATGGGTCCTATGGAAAGTCCATCAATTCCTAGTCTCCAGTGAAAATCAAAAATATTTATCCATTTATAAGCCTCCTCCAGTTGGATTAATGGATCGTCCAATTGGAAATGATAACAGAATGCATAGGTCATTAGAAGGAGTTCTAATAAGCATATACAAATAGTATACCACCGAACCACCTTATTTTGATTTCCTCTATGAGGAAGAAAGAAAATTGAGGAACCCGCAGATATCGGCAAAACAACAATTATTGTTAACCAAGGAAAATAACTCGTGGTAAAGACAAGATAGACTTTGACCAGAAAAACCCGCGCTCGGAATAATTTCTCGAGTACGGGTTTTTGTCGGTAAAGAGGAATCAAATGGATTCAAGTGGATTTTTCTGGAACGTATCAATAAGCTAGACCCATGCTGCGAGTTGTCTCATGCCATAAGTAAACCCGAACACTCAAGAAATCCGTTGGACAAGCGGATTCACATCTCTTACAACCTACACAGTCCTCTGTTCTTGGAGCAGAAGCAATTTGTTTAGCTTTACATCCGTCCCAAGGTATCATTTCCAATACATCTGTGGGGCAGGCTCTTACACATTGAGTACACCCTATACATGTATCATAAATCTTTACTGAATGTGACATTGGATCTATAAATTTTTTGAACTTTATCCATTTTCGATCTGGTTATAAATTAGTAGTAATTGAATTTGATATTGTAGACGCCAGACGAATCAGTGGTTTACCAGAATTTTTTTTTTATAATCAATCTACTTCTGGATCTGTTCATGAGAGAGGGCCAAGATACTTTGATTTCTTACGTTTCAGCAAACATGGCCATACGAGTCATACATGCTAATTCTAAAATTGGTGAATATATTATAGATATACATCTGTCTTTATTTAGATCATTACGACTATTTATTCAACAAATTCGATTGATTGATACGAGTTGATTTTCGGTTACGATGGATCGATGAAACAATAGCCGGCCCAATAGCTGCTTCAGCGGCTGCAATAGCTATAACAAAAATGGAGAAAATATCTCCTTTTAATTGACGACTATCAAACAAATCAGAAAATGTTACGAGATTTAGATTAACCGCATTCAGTATAAGCTCAAGACACATAAGTGCTCTAACCATGTTTCGGCTTGTGATCAATCCATAAATACCGATAGAAAATAAATAGGCACTCAAAATAAGTACATGTTCGGTCATCATTGACCAACTCCTCATCAATCTCGATTCATTTCAATATGAACAACAATTTAACCAATTTGATTGACTAGAATATAACAAGTACGAAACAAAGTCAGGTATTAGTAATGGATCGAACTAAACCCCTTTTAATATATGAACAATATGAAAATAGAATTGAAGAAAAATGGATGTGATAACAATAACATAGAACAAAACAAGACTTTATTTATTTTGGATTTAGAATTCTAACTATTTATTACTTATTACTGACGGGCCATAGCAATTGCACCTATCAAAGCAACTAAAAGAATTATAGAAACGAGTTCAAATGGAAGGTAAAAATCTGTTGATAAATGAATCCCAATTTGTTGAACGTTACTTGTTAGGTCCTGCTCTATAATCTGGTTTGATCTTGTAGTCCAAATAATCCCGTACCACGATGTATCCGAGATAGTAGTAATTAGTAAAAAAAGAATACTTGTACAAACCAGTGAAGTGACCCCATCCCCAACGGTCCAAAGATAGAAATCGTTGTAATATTCTGAACCATTCATGAACATCACAGCAAATACGATTAAAACATTTACAGCTCCCACGTAAATAAGGAGCTGTGCAGCAGCTACAAAATAGGAGTTAGATGGAATATGGAATAAGGATATACAAACAAGAACCAATCCCAACGAAAAGGCAGAATAAATTGGATTGGTAAATAATACCACCCCCAGACCTCCTAATATAAGACCTGATCCCAGAAATACTAAAAGAATATCATGTATTGGTCCAGGTAAATCCATTATGTGTAAAATAAGAGATAAATAAGTTGAAATATTTCATAAACTTACTGACCGATCCAAGAAAAAATAGGTTACCTTTTTTTTTTTCTTCTACTTCTATATGATAGTTCCTAATTGAATCCTAATGTGGTATGGATTGATATAGATACAGTTATTGGATCGATCCCGCTACTCTATCCGAAAGAGTAGTTCGGAATTGTATATTTTGAAATCATCACGCATATATGAATCCATTCTAAATCCAAATCAAGCCGTAATTCTCACCAACCAATAGTTATGATTTGTAGTTACTGACCTAGCAAAATGAAAGAAGCGTCACTCCTTTACTTTAGATCAAAAATGAATCTTAGTAATTGGTAATCGTTCTTGAATCAATAGGTTTACCCGTGGCTATTTTTATTTTAATTCATAATTGTTCGAATTGTGTAATCTCCAATTACTGACATTGGTAATCGACCCAAAGCAATTTGATTATAATTCAATTCGTGACGATCATAAGTAGAAAGTTCATATTCTTCAGTCATTGATAAACAGTTTGTTGGACAATACTCGACGCAGTTACCACAAAATATACAGATTCCAAAATCAATACTATAATTAAGCAATCGTTTCTTTCTAATATCTGTTTCCAATCTCCAATGAACAACGGGTAGATCTATAGGACATACCCGAACACATACTTCACAAGCAATGCATTTATCAAATTCAAAGTGAATTCGACCACGAAAACGCTCCGATGTGATCGATTTTTCATAAGGATATTGAATAGTCACAGGTAAACGATTCACGTGGGATAAGGTAATCATGAAACTTTGACCAATGTACCTTGCGGCTCGTATTGTTTGTTGACTATAATTCATGAACCCAGTCACCATAGGAAACATATCGTGGATATCCATGAATAATTTGATGTTTCTTTCTCTTGTTCTAGATAGGTTATGAATCTAGAATATTATATTCTGTTACAGCGAAACGAGTTGGGAAGAAGTTGTTAATAATAGATTGCCTAGAGAAATAGGTAAAAGAAATTTCCACCCAAGATTTAATAGTTGGTCCATTCTCATCCTAGGTAAAGTCCATCTTGTTGTGATAAGAATGAACAGGAACAAATAAGCTTTAGCTAATGTAATAAAGATATCAATTGTCATTCCAAAGACTCCACCCGTTTTATTTATTCTGAAAGGTTCAGGAATGAATATGTACGGAATAGAGAGATTCCACCCGCCCAAGTAAAGAACTGTTACAAATAATGAGGAAACTAGTAGATTTAGGTAAGAAGCAACGTAAAATAAACCAGATTTGATACCTGAATATTCGGTTTGATAACCTGCTACTAATTCCTCCTCTGCTTCTGGTAAATCAAAGGGTAATCTCTCACATTCCGCTAGGGAAGAAATTAGAAAAACTATAAAACCTATAGGTTGACGCCACAGATTCCACCCCCAAAAACCATATTTTGACTGTGCCTCAACTATATCAACTGTACTTGAACTGTTAGATAATCATAGTCGATGATAACATCACTATTCCCATCGCTATTCCAGAACCGCACATGAGACCTCAGCTTCATACGGCTCCTCAATGGCCATAAATAAATCTAAAGACTGGTTCATTATTACCCCGGCATGCTTGTAGATAGAGTAAAGATGCATCGAAGAGTCCCGAATTAGACCAATGGAATTCTGTCCGCCATAATAAAAACAAAAAGCGCTTCTGAATTGATCTCATCCTTTCTAATATAATATAATTAGAATTACAATTCTCTTTGTTCAGTAATAACTTAATCCTTCCATAAAATACTCGTTGTTTCAATAGATATTTCGACCCATATCTTTCGTACGAAAAAAAAAAAAATTAGACACTAGTTCATGAGTTATAATTGATGAATCATGATAAGAATTCTATCTGTATAAATATGGATAGGGTTGAGGAAAGAAAGAATAAACAAAGATCTCTTATTTATTATTCAGTTTTCCTATTGCATTCCATTTCTTTCGTTCCTGTTCTTCTTTCTTACTCAGAAGAGGGAAGGGGTTTCTAAAAAATAAAGGATTACTTCGTTATCGACAGTCATTTCTTTAATCAGTGGATAGAAGCGTACTCTGGATCGGAATCGTGAGGAAGTACTGCTTGATCATTTCTACCAACTTAAAGCCCTCATTATGATTCCTTTTATGCAGAAATATCCCTTTGGATACCTTACATTATCTCCATCACTAATCCTTTGTGTACCTTGGTGTTCCTAACCGTCCACTCATTTTTGATTGATCCCCGATATGGTAATACATATATATAGTCGAAACTCCATACAGTTGATCTTTTGCACCCGCTTCAAGTCATGATGACTAATCAACCAATCTTGGGGTAAACAGTTTCGACCGTTTATGTTTACTTCCACTTTACTCTCGTACATAGGGAATGAGGATCAATCTTCTTACTGCAAATTCATAAGTTGTTTTGTTTCACTCATATAACTATCTGATTTAACTCATCGACCCGAATGATGAATAAAAAAAAAAAGATATCTATTCAATACATTCAACCCCTTTCCTTTATTTCTAGGAAAGAGGTAAAGGCTCATGTTCCAACGAATCACACGTAGAGATATTGATAACACACACGAAGTTAATGGTATTTCATAACTAATAGATTGAGCAGCAGCTCGTAGACCACCTGAAAAGGAATATTTATTATTCGATCCATATCCTGACATAAGAAGTCCAATAGGAGCAATACTGGAAATAGCGATCCATAAAAAAACGCCTATACTGAGATCGGCTAGAACAAGGCGATAGCCAAAAGGAGTTACTGAATAACTTAGTAGAATGGATATGACCGCTATAGATGGCCCGATACTGAATAAACGAATATCTCCTCTAGAGGGGAGAAGATCTTCTTTCAAAAGTAGTTTGGTCCCATCTGCTAGAGCTTGAAGAATTCCCAAAGGACCGGCATATTCAGGTCCGATACGTTGTTGTATCCCTGCAGATATTTCTCTTTCTAACCACACAATCACGAGTACACCTATTGTGATTCCCGATATAGGAATAAAAATAGGGACAAGCAGCCATAAGAGGTCATAGACCTCTTTTAAGGATTCCGATCTGGAAAAAGAATTGATAGCTTGTACTTCTGTCGTATCAATTATCATTTCAACGATCAACTTCTCCCATAATGATATCTATACTACCTAGTATCGTCATGATATCAGCCAATTTCATTCTTTTAACTAGCTGAGGAAGAATTTGCAAATTGATGAAACCCGGTGGACGAATTTTCCATCTCCAGGGAAAAACACTATTATCTCCTATCATAAAAATTCCCAATTCTCCCTTTGGGGCTTCTACTCTCACATAAAGTTCTTGTTTCGACAATTCAAAAGCGGGAGAAGGCTTTTTACTAATGAATCGATATTCAAAACCATTCCATTCGGAGTCCCTTGCTTTATCAAAGCGTCGAACTTCTAAATTCTCATAGGGACCCCCCGGAATTCCTTCGAGAGCCTGTTGAATAATTTTTATGGATTCCGTCATTTCATTGATTCGTACTAAATAACGAGCTAATGAGTCTCCTTCTTTTTGCCACTGGACTTCCCAATCGAATTCATCGTAACACTCATAATGATCAACTTTACGAAGATCCCATTGGATTCCGGAAGCTCGTAGCATTGGTCCTGATAAACCCCAATTTATTGCTTCCTCCCCACCAATAATGCCCACCCCTTCAACTCGTTCCAAAAAAATGGGATTTCGCGTAATAAGCTTTTGATATTCAACAACTCCTGTTAAAGAATAATCGCAGAAATCCAAACATTTATCTATCCAGCCATGAGGTAGATCAGCAGCGACTCCCCCGATACGGAAATAATTATGCATCATTCGCATACCTGTGGCAGCTTCGAATAGGTCATATATCAATTCCCTTTCTCTAAAAATATAGAAGAAGGGAGTTTGTGAACCGATATCCGCCATAAAAGGCCCAAGCCATAATAAATGAGAAGCGATACGACTCAACTCCAGCATAATAACTCTGATATAGCTGGCTCTTTTAGGTACTTGAATATTTCCTAATTGTTCTGGTGCATTTACCGTTATTGCCTCTGTGAACATAGTAGCTAAATAATCCCAACGTGTTACATAAGGAAGATATTGTATAATTGTTCGGTTTTCTGCAATTTTTTCCATCCCCCTGTGTAAATAACCCAACACGGGTTCGCAGTCAATAACATCTTCACCGTCTAGAGTAACGATAAGTCGAAGAACACCATGCATTGATGGGTGGTGAGGACCCATATTAACTATCACGAGGTCTTTTCTTGTATCCGGTACATTCATATCTTCCCCGATCCATTATTCTATGAATTGCTGAAAACGAAATGGGGTTCATCAAAATTCAAGATCTAATAAACCAAAGAATTGAAACAATCTTCAAATTAACGAGTTTTTGGTTCCCGAATATCTAACTGATCGATTAATTTTTTATAACGCACTCTATTTTTCTTTGACAAATAAGCTAGCAGCCGTTGACGTTTTCCTAGAATTTTCCGCAGACCTATCTGAGATAAATAGTCCTTTTTGTGTAATTCCAAATGGGAAGTAAGTCTCTGTATCTTATTGGTGAAACTGAATACTTGAAATTCAACAGACCCTTTGTTTTTTTCTTCTTGCGGAATAACCGAGATAAATGAATTTTTGACCATAAAAATAATTCTTCTCTCTCTTTTTTTTTTTCTTTTCCACAGATATGGATTTTACCGATCAGGAATAATAATAATGCCAGTCATTTCGATCTGATACACACAATAATCTGGATCTGGATTTATTCATATACTACTTTTTTTTCTATCAAATCAAATTAATAAATAAAATTTAGGATTCGATAGAAAAAAAAAAAAAATTTCTACACCCACAAAAGAAAATGATTTTGCTCTAAGAAGATTCTGCCGATTCATTCCTAGATTCAATTGATACGTCATTGAATCGGTATCATGTATCAGAATGTAACACAGCGTGTGTGTACATCTGTCTACCTTCATATACCGGATATGATACGCGATATATAGGAAATGTACCAACCATCAACGAATTCTGAATCGTGGATACATATGTATCCTTGACATACTGAAACGACTGCCATTATTGGTATCAAACCAGTAGCGATTCATACAAGCTAAATCCTCTAATTGATAATTGGGCCAAAGAAACAATTTGAATTGAATGAATTTATTTATATCTGTATCAATATGCTTGTCCTCATCCAAAAATGGCCCACAGTTCCTTACATTGTTGTCATTGAAAAATACTGGATTTCTATTCATAATATTCCTATTTCCGGAATTGAAACAAATTAGAATTCTAAATTCTCTACGACGTCTAGGAGATAGAATATTTTCAGGAACAAGCAAATCATAATGATTTTCGTCTCCATTCACAAGCATCTTTCTATGTTGTGCAATGGATCTATCGAAATAATTCTCATTAACATATCTTTTTTCTCGGTATCTTCCATTAGTTTGGCACTTACTGTTATGGACCAATGAAATACCTATAGTTTGATACATAATAAATTGTCCATCCCATTTTATAGAAAGACGCGCCGGTTCGATAATAAATAGTCCCCTTTTTATCAATTCTGTAAGAGCTAGATCCTTCTGGATCAACATTACATCCAGGTGCATTTCTCCTCTTTGAATAGAGGATATAGCAATTTCCTTTGGATTTCTCAGTCTAAGCAGAAAACAATATACCTTAACATTATTGATCATTCTTTGATTCAAAGGACCATCCCATCTCAATTGAAAAAGCAAATATCTTTTCAGGAAGAACTCTAGTTCCGCTTCCTTGTTACTCTTGGATTGTCTTTTCTTTCCACGTTTTTTAATGTCTGATTCTGTGTAATCCTTTTCAACATCTTTTTGTCGGTTTCGTGCGTCTGAGCCAAGATTTCCTTGGACAAGCTGTTCTTTTTGATTTCGATTCTCTAATTCAAGATATTCTTTTTGATTAGATGATATACGAAGATCCCTTTTTTTATTTTCACTAATGTTTTCATTTTCATTAAAAATGAAAAGAAGTAATTTGATTGGTATAATCCATGGTTTAATCTTATATGCATCATAAAGTGGCACAAATTCTGAGAAGAACCAAGATTCCAGGTTTGATATGGGACGATATACCATTTTTTCATCCATTCCCATCCAATCCAAAAAGTTTTTTTTTGGATTGGATGGGTTGATTTCTTGATGAATCGTAAGATATAAAAGATCTTTCTTATCAATCATTTGATAATAATTAGTCCCAGTCTTAGTAATTTTATTAATGTTGGTCCCGGTATCCATATTGGTCCAGGCCTCAATATCGATATTCTTTCTAAGACAAAAATTGAAAATTTTCCACTCCAAATATTTTCTATCCGTATTTTTACCCGTATCAGTAATATACTCTTCTCCTAGATAATCACTAATAGATATACCCCACGGTACATAAAATGATTCGGTTTTAGGTCTGTTGTAATTATATGGAATCTTTCGGTCCTCATTTACTTGTAATGGGGATCGATAAATATATGAGTCTTTCCTATCCCCATAATTAATATATTTATATTTATATGAAAAAAGATCATATCTGTAGTGTTTTTTCAATTTTCCTTTTTGACTCGGCAATAAGTTCACTGCATAATCATTTTGTTTCTCGTAATGAATGAATTGGTCTTTTTCATATGAATTCTTTTTTGAGTCTTTATTTTGAATCGTACGACATTGATTGACCCTATTTCGCCACTTTTGCGGTACTAATCTAGACCATCGAGTCTGAGATAAATTGTATTGATAATGACTCCTTAACCAGTTTTTCCATTCATTTATTCCAGAATTCGGAAGTTTTTTATGCCTTGATTTGGAATCAAATATTCTTCGTGTTCCAAAGTAATTCCTTATTCTATCCTTAAGAAGAAGATATGCTTCTCGATACTGAAGTAAAGATCTCAAGAGAGACTTGTTAGTAACTTGGATTTGTGATAATTTGTAAAATACAGATGCTTGGGACAAGGAATATAGGTCACAACAAATCTTTGATTTCTTATTACTAATATTAGAAAGCGACTTTTTGATAGTCGAAATAAAGTGAATTGTGTTTTGATTTGTTTCATCAATCTCTTCTTTATTTTTTTCATCATTGTAAATGTATTTATTGATAATCTTTTTTGTCGATTCAAGGAAAAGTTGTGCATTGACTCTGGGAATGTTAATGGTACATAGAAAGATATCTATGTATATTCTTTCACTGAAAAATTTCATAAAATAGTGCCATTTGCGTATGAATATGAATATCTCACTTCTTCTTTTTGATATCTTCCAAATATGTTTTTGCGATTCCGATCTTTTATCAACACAACTTGTATCGTTAGGACGAATATTCATATCTGGAGTTAGAAATATTTTTCTTTTGTCTTTTGTGACCCTTTCCATTTGATTTCTGATTAGGGTTGTCCTATCAGACAGATCCTTCATTTTTTTTTCTGTCAGTGAATAATTTGTCCAATCCATGGATCTGATTTGGATGGTCGATTCAGGAACAATCTTATTATTCATTAGGGTTATGGAATATTTTCCATTTTCATTCGGTTTATATACTTTCTTCAATCCAAATAAGAAAATCGGGTTTACTTTTGAAAACTCTTTTATTATTCTTTTTATAAATAGAACTATTTTGATAATCCATCTTGTTTTTTCTTTTGAGACCCTTAGAAACCATTTTGTTTTTTCTTTGAAAACTCTTAGAACTAGAAAACATTTTTTTTTCGCTTTTCTAATTTTTTTTTTGAGTTCTTTATAAATGGGTCCAAAAAAGGAAGGTCGTTTTCGGGGAGAACCAAAAGGTAGTTCGGTTTCCATTCCCCAGATTGTTAAAAAACAAAAATTGACCTTTTTTCCTTTCTTTTTCATTGGATCTCTATGATGGGATCGTAGCTTGGATCTGCGCCAAGGTTTCAGACAGAAAGGAAATAGGATCTTTATCTGAATACCGTCTGTTAACCAGTCTTTCGGAAATTCTGTTTCTGATAATTGCACACCGTTATAGGTGCATTT